TCATAAAATTTTTTATAAAATAATAAAAATCTCAAAATATTTAATTCTATTTTTTTCTTATTTCTTATTAATTTAATAAAAAAATAAAGTAAAAGCGGGTAGCGGGAATCGAACCCGCATCGTTAGCTTGGAAGGCTAGGGGTTATAGTCGACGTTGATTCATCATTTTTAACGTCTCTAATTCAAAACTGAACGTGAAACTTTGGTTTCATTCGGCTCCTTTATGGAAGATGTATAAATTCCTATATTAAGACATGAACGAAAAAAAAAATTCCACCCATAACATCTATGTCAGCTTTTCTGTCTGAATGTATTCAGAACAACCCGCTTTCTAGACGATCCCTATAGAAAAGAGGGGGATTATATTATAACAACCTTTCTAGTTACTTCGTTCTCTATTTCTATGTGAGAGAATCCTTAGGAAAAGCATTTTGTTTCTACCGAGCTAAAAAAATTTGTCGATGTCTCTAGTAAACCAAAGTCATTGTTTAATAGCCATTTTGCTTCAATTTCCGTAATACAAATTCCAAATTAAAGATTTAGTTACGATTAGAAAGCCACTTTCTATCTTTATCCATGGATCCTTTACTCATACTTATTCAATTAGAAGTATTGATCTAATAAAAAAAAAATTATGTTTCGTAATCTCATAATCCAATTTTTCAATTTTTAATTGATTCTTGGATACAAATCACGAGAATGTATATTCTTCCTCGAATTTTTCATTGAGAGGTAAAGGATTAAATCCTTTTAAGAAATAAAGTTTTTGGTCGGAATGAAATATTAATCAAACCGAAAGACCCCTTAACTATATAAAGGATTATAGAACGAATCACACTTTTACCACTAAACTATACCCGCTACAATCCGATTATTGTATATAAATGAACCTTTTGTCGAACAAGAAAATGGGTCGTAATAAAAAGTTAAAAGAGTAAAAAGAAAGGATAGGATCATAAAATAATCATGAAAATTAGAGCGTTTACGTGTTGTATCAGAGAACCCAATGAGATTCGGAAAAGAGAATTCATTAAATTTCAATAACTAAAACTAAATAACAAGTGTTTTTTTGCCGGAGGTTTTTGACCTAGACGTCTCGACAAAACTACTTAAGCCATAACATACATGAAAATGTATTGTGCAAGAATCCACAGCTCCCTTTTTGTTATTTATTTACTTTACTAAAATAAAAGGAATAAAGAAAATAAAGAATAAATATAAAAAATTAAGAATTAAGATAAGAAACGACACTTTGATTCGATATCATTTGATTCTATATCATAGAAATCAAAAGAGTTTTTATGTTTCCAATCGTAATAACAAGCAAGTATTTTAGTTTTCAAATAAAAAAAAATTATTTATGATTCGTTGGAACAATAAATGGCGGGCCCGGCCTGGTCAGTACTTAGCCGGGCCGTGGAACTAAAAAGCACTCTCGGATGAAAAAAAAATATTATGAAGGGCTCTTTCAATCCTTATTTTTTATAATGTAACATAGTATTATCCTTTTTCAATTGGGAGGAGAGATGGCTGAGTGGACTAAAGCGTCGGATTGCTAATCCGTTGTACGAGTTTTTCGTACCGAGGGTTCGAATCCCTCTCTTTCCGTTTTTGTTGATGACTTGGTATTTTCTTTCGAATTTTTCGCGAGCTCTTTTTATTTTTAATAGTTAAAAATGTGTAATAGATAAAATCCTACTAAGAACATTTAAAAATCAAGCAAGGAAAACAAAAACCTTATCTTTTATTCTTCACGTCCAGGATTACGTCCTGGATCATTAGACAGGAATCCGAAAATAAAGAGAGAAACAAAGAATATCACTACCGTGTAAACAAATAGTTTGAGAGTAAGCATTACATAATCTCCAAGATTTTTTTTAGTAAAAAAGAGAATAGATTCTCCGTTTTTATACCGCATACCCTACTATTTTGATTTTTTATTTTGACACCAAGAAATAAAGTGGGGTGATCCAGATTTTTCGCGGTTGTACAAGAATTTCAATATTTGAATTGAGGGTGTAAGACTTATCTGATCTTATCAATTCTTTTCTTTGAATTTTTTTTTTTCAATAAATCATGAATTTGTCTAGACATTATTAAATTAAAGATATCATCGAAAACTTACAGCAGCTTGCCAAACAAAGGCTAAGAGAAAAAAAAACAGGGGTATTACTGGCATAAAATCTACGATTGGATTTAAAAAAGCGTAGGCCTCGGGCAATTTGGCGACGAAAAAACTACTTGAATAAAGAGCAGAATTAAGACAGATACAGATCAAACTAAATATATTAAGCATAACAAACATTTTGTTCTTGAGGATAATTGTATTTTATTTATTTTGATTGAGTTATTAATAAATTGAGTTTTTTATTATTTTATTATTATAAATATGTTATTATTCATAGAAAAGAAAAATGAATAAAAAGAAAATAAGATAGACCAAAAAACTTTCTTTGATTTGAACTCACCCAATCAAAAATCCTTCAATTCTCAAATCAAAAGAGAATAGAATAAACCATACTTTCATACAATATCTTAATTGAATTATATGTAATGATCAATAAATTCTGTTTAATTCTACGTCTACATGTATAAAAATTCTAGTAATCTATTTTATAGATAATAGATATTTAGACTTGAGTTGACGAACAACCAGTACCAATATTAGTGTTTATTAGTGTCGACTAGAAATGGGGCGTGGCCAAGTGGTAAGGCAACGGGTTTTGGTCCCGCTATTCGGAGGTTCGAATCCTTCCGTCCCAGAACATACCTGACCCACGATCATTTTATTAATCTATAATAAAAAATAAAATATATATCTATATCATAATCTATATCATAATAAAATATATCAAAATAAAGATTATATTTTCGACCAGTCTTCCGTTTAAGAGTATAATATTGTTATAGAATGTGATTCTTATTTCTTTTTTTTTTTTTATTATTAATCATATCTTTTTCACAAATTTAATCGAGTTCAAATAACACGCATATGAAACGAAATTTTGATTTGTTAAATATTACTGATTTTACAATATGAAATACGAAAAAATAACAACCTAAATCTTCAATCTTTCCTTACATCAGTCTTTTTTTTTTTATTAATCATTGATGGTTTAATCCAATATGGATTTATCTTTCTCTTAATGATGATAAAAAGCGAATGGTACTTACTGTAAAACCTTATGCAAATAATGATATAGGGTAGGAAACTATTCAACTATTCAATCAATTAAATCTTTTTAATGATTTCTTATGAGTTCTTGGTACTCTAAGAAGTGTTAAATTGTTGAATTTATCCTATCACGTTACTTGAAGATAGAGATTCAAAATAACTTGTTTATTCGTGTTTATTTATTCATGTTATGTTAGTTATAATTAAAAAAAAATTATAAACAATGGGGTTAAATTGATTGAATTCTTGTTGAGACTTCGTCATACATTATCCATTCTTCATATAGAAGAAAAAAGTATAGATTATTATGTACCGACCGAACCGATGATTATTCACGATTCCATAATTGAATCAATTACATACTGGTTCCAAACTGAAGGAATGTTATGGTAAAACTTCGTTTAAAACGATGTGGCAGAAAGCAACGTGCGACTTGAAGGACATGATCAGCTGTGGATTCTTACATCCACCACTTTTTTATATTATATAGGAACGAAAGTGCTCTTGGCTCGACATCATTTGTTCTGTTCCACTGGAACCCTCATTTTTGAGAGTGTTGCCATGTAAATAGTACACGATGGAGCTCGAGTAGAACGTATTGATTAATTTCTCAAGGGCAAGAATCTAAGGTTAGTATCGATCAATAAATTGGAACAACTTCGTAAGTATATTTTAGATATATAAATCTAAAGGATCCAATTCGATAAAATTTAAAAGTTAATTTTGTTGGAATTGGTAAAACTCTTTTGATCAAATCAAATCAAAAGTAAAGTGTATTACGTAGGAATCAACCATTCATACGATTCTTTGATAGAAAGAAATCACAAAAAATGGTATGTTGCTGCCGTTTTGAAACGATTTAAAGATCACCGAAGTAATGTCTAAACCCAATGATTCAAGGCAAAGATAAAGATCCTGGAACAAGGAAATACCGTTTTCAATTGTCTCAACAACCAGATCATATTTAAGAATCAAAATAGATTCTAAAGGAGACAGACAAAAAGGGTTAGAGACCACTCAATAAATTTAATACCTAAAAGGTTTCTTTTGAGTTATTTGAGAGTTATTCAACTTGAGTTATGAGGATACAAATAATTTTTTTTTGGGGGGGGGGGAAGACTAAGAAAAAGTATTTAAACTAAAATCAATAATATAATGAATTTGATGATTTTATGGATCTATTTGTTATTATGATTCTATACATAGACATAATTTAGAATTTTCTCGAGCCGTACGAGGAGAAAACTTCTTATACGTTTCTAGGGGGGGGGGAGTATTGTTCATCTATCCCAATGAGCCATTTATCGAATCGTTGCAATTGATGTTCGATCCCGACGAGAGGGAAGAGATCTTCGTAAAGTGGGTTTTTATGACCCGATAAAGAATCAAATCTATTTAAATGTTCCTGCTATTCTATATTTCCTTGAAAAAGGTGCTCAACCTACAGGAACTGTTCATGATATTTCAAAAAGGGCGGGGGTTTTTACGGAACTTCGCCCTAATCAACAAATAAAATTCAATTAATGAAATAAAAAAAATGTGGATGATTTGTATATAGCCTTGTATAACCTTTTTGTTTCTTTGCTATTTCCTCTTTTGTTCTATTTATATCATACTAAATTTATTATTGTTACTATAAAAGAGTGTCTTTTATTTTTATAACGACAAAAATCGATTTATATTTTATTGATATAAATTTTATTGATATATATAAAATAGATAGAAAAAGATTAAGTGAATAAATAAATGAAGTAATCGGGTCTATAAATATAAAATTTTGAGATTACTGTCAGAACAAATAAAAAAACACAAAGGATTTCACTTGCTTATTTTAGTGAATAAACCTCATTTTTTTACTTAATTTTTTTTTCCACCAATATTGTATCAATGTTGTATCAATGTTGTGTTGTATAGAAATATTATATATAGTGCCAATCCAACACAAGTCCTTAGTTTTTTTTTTTTCTTATTTTTTCTTATAATTCTAATTGTCTAATTGTCTAATTGATTGAAATTGGAATTGTTAGTTAGATTTATAAATTGTTTTTTCTTTTGTATTCTTTTCTCAACATTCATATTGACAACAGTGTATCAAATAAATATAATCCGATCGTGGATAAAAGGATCCATTTATATCTCCGTCCCATAGCTTTTATTTCATTCAAATAATGGGTTCTTGTATTTTCTGTGATACAAGAAGTCTTTTTTTGATTAAGATTAAACTCAATAAAATCTATATACTATAGAATTAATGGATGTATTTATAAATATTTTACTTTATCCCTATTTTTATCTGAGAGTTTTTTCATCGGATCTGTTCATTTTTATTATGTTCAGAATCTAATCAATTAGAATTTAAAAAATTTGTGCTATTTTAATTTTTGATTGGTTTGGATTGCGTTGTGCAATTCAATCTTTTTTTTATTGAGATTCCGATTGTATCTACACATTCTAATTATTTTATTTGGGTTGCTAACTCAACGGTAGAGTACTCGGCTTTTAAGTGCGGCTAGCATCTTTTACACATTTGTATGAAGCAAAAGATTCGTCCATACCATCGGTAGAGTTTGTAAGACCACGACTGATCCTGAAAGGAATGAATGGAAAAAGCAGCATGTCGTATCAATGGATAATTCTAAGAATATTTCATTCTTACCGAATAGGTCCAAAACCTTATTAAAATTGTTTGAATTCTTGTCGTGTAATAAAAAAAATGAATTTGGTCGAGTGAATAAATGGGTAGAGCCCTACTACGGTTCCAATTATAGGGAAACAAAAAGTAATGAGCTTCTGTTCTTAATTTTTGAATGATTACCCGATCTAATTAGACGTTAAAAATATATTAGTGCTTAATACGGGAAAAACTTTTCCCATGAGTGGATTATAAATTTCTTATGAGTCCTAATTATTAGCTATTACCCATTATGGGGTAGAGATAAATGTGTAGAAGAAGGCAGTATATTGATAAAGATTTTTCAAAATCAAAAGAGCGATTGGATTGAAAAAATAAAGGACTTCTAACCATCTTGTTACCCTAGAATGAACATAAATCAATTAGATGGAAAAAGAGAGGCTAGAGAGTCTGTTGATGAGTCTTACTTGTTCCGAGGTATTTTCTTACTATAATACCTTGTTTTGACTGTATCGTACTATGTATCATTTGATAACCCAATAAATCACCTATTTATTTTCTTGTTCACATTAAAAATGGAAGAATTTCAAGGATATTTAGAACTAGATAGATATCAGCAACATGACTTCCTATACCCACTTATCTTTCGGGAGTATATTTATGCACTTGCTCATGATCATGGTTTAAATAGATCGATTTTGTTGGATAATGGAGGTTATGACACTAAATATAGTTTACTAATTATAAAACGTTTAATTAGTCGAATGTATCAACAGAATCATTTGATAATTTCCGCTAATGATTCTAACCAAAAAAAATTTTTTGGGTACAACAAAAATTTGTATTCTCAAATGATGTCGGAGGGATTTGCAGTCATTGTGGAAATTCCGTTTTCCCTACGATTAGTATCTTCCTTAGAGGCGACAGAAATCGTAAAATCTTATAATTTACGATCAATTCATTCAATATTTCCTTTTTTAGAGGACAAATTCCCACATTTAAATTATGTATCAGATGTACTAATACCCTACCCCATTCATCTGGAAATCTTGGTTCAAACCCTTCGCTATTGGGTGAAAGATCCCTCTTCTTTACATTTATTACGACTCTTTCTTCACGAGTATTATAATTGGAATAGTCTTATTACTCCAAAAAAAATTATTTTTTCAAAAAGTAATCCACGATTATTCTTGCTCCTATATAATTCTCATGTATGTGAATACGAATCCATTTTACTTTTTCTTCGTAATCAATCTTCTCATTTACGATTAACCTCTTCTGGTATCTTTTTTGAGCGAATACATTTCTATGAAAAAAAAAAATATCCTGTAGAAGAAGTCTTCGTTAATGATTTTCCGGCCGCCATCTTATGGTTCTTCAAGGATCCTTTTATGCATTATGTTAGATATCAAGGAAAATCTATTCTGTCTTCGAAGGATACCCCTCTTCTGATGAATAAGTGGAAATATTATCTTGTCAATTTATGGCAATGTCATTCTTATGTGTGGTCTCAACCAGGAAGGATTTATATAAACCAATTATCCAAGCATTCCCTTGATTTTTTGGGTTATTTTTCAAGTATGCGACCAAACCTTTCGGTGGTACGGGGTCAAATGCTAGAAAATTCATTTATAATGGATAATGCTATGAAGAAGCTTGATACATTAGTTCCAATTATTCCTTTGATTGGATC